TCCTTCCGACCAATAGGAAACGTCAGAATATATCTTTTTCGTTTTGACGGGTCGAAGAAAAAAAGATACTTCAAATATTTTTCTATTTACTTTTTATCTGTCAGAAAAAGAGAGAATTTCCTATTTTTTCCTATCCTTAATTAAGGATATTCAATAAACAATAAAACTGGAAATGAAAGTTTCTTTCCCACATACATTCTCCATCACATTGTCGGAACAAAAATATGGGATGCATGGATATAGAAATAATTGGTACATGAAGCCACGACCCAATAGATATATCTAAATCTTATTCAATAGATAAGATTTCCGAATCAAAGAAAGATATTGAAAATGGCTTTATGATTTGGAATAAAGGTTCCGCTCTATAGGAAGGAAGAGAATAGCCAATTTATTCCTATGGAATAGCTAGGAATACAAAGATTTAATCGGAAATATCGACAAATTTATGCAGAGTCTAAAGAAAAAAAAAAGGGTCAACTGTTCCAATTTAATCTCTATCAAATTTGAATATCAGAATAGCGGATATAGTCATGATTCAATAGGTCAGGTCCACTTACTTTTTCATTTGTTGATTTCGAATCTTTCCATTCCAATGGATTTGATTGAAATAATTTAAAATAGGAATATTTGGTGATTCGAGAGACGACTTATCTTATCATTATTCATTATGACGACTTATCTTATCATTATTCATTATAATGAATAAAAGTTCAACTTTATAACTACTATAGTTTACTACTACTATAGTATAACTTATTATACTTATATAGTTGCTTTATATACAGTTGCTTACTTTTTTTTTTACTTTTAAAAAGATCAACAAACAATATTTCTATTCCCCGTTCAAATATGATGGCATTTTATGAAAAAACTCAAAAGCCCCTTATCGGATTTGAACCGATGACTTACGCCTTACCATGGCGTTACTCTACCACTGAGTTAAAAGGGCCTTTCATTAGTCAATTCTTGACTGAGTCATTATGTATATACATAGAAAATATATGTATGTACATATATTACATACATAAGTTATTCTATACTATATAATATACAAGTAGACTGATAGCAGCTAGTGGCTCGTTGCGAAACACGGTGGAAAATTGGGGTTTGTTTAACTTAACCTCATTTTTCTTTCTTTCGAGTAGACAAATTACTTCCTGAAAGAATCCTTTATTTCATATTTTCTCTCTTTTTCTTTAATATTTTATCTTTATCTTACTTAGTATCTATTTTTTTTTCTATTTTTTTATTTTAATTATTAATAATAATAATTAAAATATATAATTAAAAAAAATTAATAAATTATTAATATAATAATAAATAGAATTACTAATAATATAATTAGAATATAATAATAATAAAATATATATAGAATTTTTCTATTAATGTAGAATATATAATTCAATATATAATATATATTAACTATATACTTAATATAAGTTACTTTTAAATTCGAATATTATAAAAAATAAAAAAACGAATGATAAATTTCATTTTATTATTCTAATTATATAAATATTCATTTATATATTGAAGATCGAATGGTTAGAATGAATGATTCATAAACAAAAACTCTATGGAATCGTGTAAGACGGAAAGATCCTTTGAATCCAATTCGAATTATTAGATTATATTGACAATTTAAAAAAACTGTTCATACTATGTTCATAGTATGATGGCAGTTGGGCACGTATGCCCCCATCGTCTAGTGGTTCAGGACATCTCTCTTTCAAGGAGGCAGCGGGGATTCGACTTCCCCTGGGGGTAGGGTACTACATAAGGAAGTTGATCATGGATCATCAATAAGCCTAAAATTGAATTGATTCTTCCTGGGTCGATGCCCGAGCGGTTAATGGGGACGGACTGTAAATTCGTTGGCAATATGTCTACGCTGGTTCAAATCCAGCTCGGCCCAATAATTGCCTCATCCACTATGAGATGAAGATATTTGCCCTCCCGAAACGGTGGATACGCAGAAAAAAAGAGTCAAATTTTCTGCTATATATTATCTTTTTTTATTTGTTTGCTCGATTTATTTGTTACGGGAAATTTCGATCATGATAATAATATAGATTCATATCACGATACTTAAATATAAATATTTAAGTATAAAGAAAGATGGATTCTCAATCGATTTTGAAATAAGGAAAAATTACGAGTAATTCATGTCGTTCTCACTAAAGTGCATATTCATGTGGATATCAATATATAACTCGCGTCTCTGTTCCAATACAGAAAATTCTAACTAGAAATGTTTTAAATCAAATCATAAAAAAATAGATACCGTATATCTTAGTTCCCTGGGATTGTAGTTCAATTGGTCAGAGCACCGCCCTGTCAAGGCGGAAGCTACGGGTTCGGGCCCCGTCAGTCCCGACAGATCCAATAACCAATATATATATAATTTATCAATTCATCTTTACCCTTTCTGGGAAAAGGAAGACAATCGAATTTCACTCTCAACAGGAATTCTTATGATACTCTTATGATTCTTAGTTCTTTTTTTTTTTTCATTTTTTTCTCACCTAAAAATTTTCATTACATCAACTAAGACTGATTGCTGGGAGAGATATGTGAATTGGTACTAGTACATATTTTTTGTAAGATCATATGTAGGATTCCAAAAGATACCATATTGGGTCTGTTTTTTCAATTTCTCGCGTCTATCTAATGGAATAAAGTACCAAAACATAGGCTTCTGGGGAGTAAATACACAAATGGAATTCGTTTCTTGTACAATAACAATTTTTTTTATTTTTATTGTTTTTTGGGGGCAATGGAAGTGAAAAAAAAAAGGAAAAGTGGTCAGATGAGACTTCTGATACTTCATCAGATGATTGATTGTACAAGGAAGACGGTAGGTTATGGAAAAAAGAATAAAACAAAAATTCTAAATAACAGAATTCTTGATTAGATCAGGAATTCTCTTTTTTTTGGATTCAGTATGGATAAAAGATCTTCCTATGTTATACTATTCAATTCGCGACAGCGAATTGATATGATAGCTCAGATATTGTTATTCATGATATTAATCCGATTCAATACCATCAAGATGTAATTCATCCCATTGAATTTACAGGCGAAAAATTGATCATCTCTATGGGATTAAATCCCGAGTTATTGCGAAGTAAAAAACCGATGAGATTATGGAAGTAAATATTCTCGCATTTATTGCTACTGCACTCTTCATTCTAGTTCCTACTGCCTTTTTACTTATTATCTATGTAAAAACAGTTAGCCAAAATGATTAATTTGAATGAAACTTGACTTCTTTATCAATGATTGAAAAAATGGAAATAAAAAAGGATTCCAATTTCGTTTCTTAAATGAAATGAGTAGGCTAGAATCAGCAGTATTGGATGAAATTGGATAGTATGGTAGAAAGATTCATATATTTCTTTCTACCATGCTATACTATCTATTTATCTAGTCGATTAGTCTTTTTTTGTAGTATAGAAAGTTGTACTATACTATCTAAAGATACAGACTAAATTTTATATATATAAATTGACAATATGTCTCTTTTGTTATGTACATAGCGACCCCAATTCTATTTTTTAGCTACATCTATTTGATCGATTTGTATTGATTCGGATCAATCCGAAATAATCGAAAGGCAACTCTTACTTTTTTTTACAGTTCGAATTCCTAGATTTCGGATTATTTCAAATAGAAATCCAAGTATCCACCGAAAGAATCAAAGAAAGAAAAAAGGTACGGGTATGACATAGAAAATAGCAATCAAAAAACCAACTTAGTACTCTTTTTTTATCATTTCCAAGAAGTAAAGTAATTAAATTGATTGACTGGTTGATAGATGATCCAAAGAGTTCTATGGTATGGAAACTTCTTCGAATTTCGAATAGTAAACCTCATTAATTTGTAACACTTAAACCAGGATATGAAATGAGTCGATAAAGCACAAATCCAGTTTCTAAAATAATAAAACAAGTGGTAAGTGTCAAATATCCGACTCGTCCGGGTCAAGATCTTATTATTTGTCTATCTTGTTGAACAACCACTATATCTATGTTCTTTCCTCTAGAAAGTACGTATCCGCTTAATATTAATAACAGAACGTCTTTCTCTTATATTTGGATAAAGGGGAAAACAAAAGAAAAGGGGTCTGTTGTTCCTCATTGTCCCTATATAATTTGTATAAGAGTCCGTATAGAATTTAGAAAAAATTCGTTTGAAAAATATTTCCTATCACCTATATCTCCTTTCGAGATAGAAACATTGGAATTATTGAAATATCTCTTTGATTGACATTATTATCTTTAAAAAACTTTGTGAAACGATCTATAAAACAATTTGATTCCTGAACTCAAAACTCAATTAGTTAAGTAGTATTTCTAGAGTCCACTTCTTCCCCATACTACAAGTGAAAGGGAAAATGTAAAGACTACCATTAAAGCAGCCCAAGCGAGACTTACAATATCCATGTGAATTATGTCCCCTATCTCTATAAATATGAAGGAATTATTCCATTATTGTTCACTAATACTAATAATAGTGAAATCAATGGTACAGAGTCAAAAAAGGATTCTTTTTTCGGACTATTAATTTAATGAAGCAAAGCAATTCAATAAATCCAAATACATAGAACAAGTTCCTATACGATTTTTAACAGCCTATTCCACTCGGTGGAAAAGAAGTTCTTTTTGAGCTTTTTCTATAAAAGCCAATTACCCAATCGAATACTTGAATACTCAGAGAATCTTTTGAGTGTGTATACAAAATAGATTCTGCTTTTTCACAATTACTAATTACGAACTAGTTAGATATCACCTCCAACTATCTAATCGAATTCCAGGCTCAGTCAGTAACCACTACTTACTATAATCTTTCCTTGAATCCTAGACACAAGGATTTAATTTACAGAACTTTCACTTTTCTTTTGAGAACCCCAGATGTTTAGAATCGAGTAAGTACGTATCAAGAGACCTTTGTCTCTCCTTCGGCTGGGGAATAATTCGGTGAGTTATAGGTTCTAT